GAACTGCTATGTAGGCTTTTGTTTACCGAGGGTTCGAATCCCTCTCTTTCCGGTTTGTGTTAAATTCCCAATTTTCTTTTTATTAACAATGAAAATATAGATAATGAATAATACTATTCCAACAGTTAGACCCTTCTTTGCTATAGATTCTTTATTTCTAATTACAAAAACTACTAGAAAAAAAAAAAAAATAAAATATTCTAAAAATTAGACAAGGAATGAGAATGTTCCTTACGATCTATGATACATATATATAATAAAAATAAAAAAGGGATCCAACTCCCATTTATCTTACTTACCCTTCGGTTAATTTACTTCAACAAAAGATAAGAAAATGAAAATTTTCCGAACCTTTTCTTTTTTAGTTCTTTCTTTTTATTATTAGTTAGGGTTAAGTCTGACGTGAATAATATTCTACGACTAACAATTCATTTATTTTCAAAGCAACCCACTTACTATCTATTATTTGATTGACTAATCCTTTATATTGAAATGGATGAAGGGTCAAATGACTTGGCAATTCTTCATGAGGAGATGAATCCAGAGATTTTTGAATCAGACCTCGGGATTTTTGTTCTGTCTTCGCCATAATAATATCTCGTGGTTTGCAACGATAACTTGGTATATCTACTATATGGCTGTTAACTAAAATATGTCTATGGTTAACTAATTGGCGGGCTGCAGGAATAGTCGAAGCCATACCCAATCGAAAAAGTATGTTATCCAAACGCATTTCAAGTAATTGTAGTAAAACTCGACCTGTTGACCCTTTTGCTTTTCCAGCAATCCGAACATATTTAAGTAATTGCCGTTCTGTAAGGCCATAATGAAAACGCAACTTTTGCTTTTCTTCTAGACGAATACGATATTGAGATTTTTTCCCCAAACGCGGTTGGTTTCTAAGGCCAGTTCCGGCTCTAGGCCCTTTATTAGTTAGTCCTGGTAACGCTCCCAGACGGCGTATTTTTTTGAAACGAGGTCCCCGGTAACGCGACATAAAGACTCCTTGTGGTTATTTCAAATGAATTTTATTCTTCTTTTTTTCAGTAATTTTTTATTTTTTAACTCTAAACTAAAACGGAACTAAAAGAAAATGAGATTAATTGGATAAATATACAGAGCCCTTTCTAATGTCTATTATAGGATAAAGGATTCCCTTTCCTGACACCTGACAGAGTTGGAAGCTCTTATAACTTAAGAAATTTCTAATTTTTGTATTTGGAAGGGGTGGACGATACCCTTTCAACATTCTTTATTCTTTAATTTCAAAGGGGCAGTTTCAATCATGGAAAAGTTTAATAAATAGGAAAAAGCCGGCTATCGGAATCGAACCGATGACCATCGCATTACAAATGCGATGCTCTAACCTCTGAGCTAAGCGGGCTCACATAGCATTCATTTTCTATGCATAGTAATTCAATAAAATAACAATACACTAAAGTATTGGTATCTTATTTACTAATTAATATTTCTTATCTAATCAGTTATCTAATCAGTTATCTAATCAGAATTCAATCCTAGATAAAAGAATAGAATATCAAATTTGAACTCAAATTTAACTAATTAAAAATCAAATAAATTATTAATATTACATAACAATATAACATAATAACATAACGATTAATAGAATGATCCAAAACATAGAAGTTGAATTTCTTTATCACGAATAAGTTGATAATATTATCAATATTAAATTAGGTATATTATTAGAAATGACATTTGATAGAATTTGCAATTTATTACACTTCTATTTTATTAGATATTATCTAGGAATAATTCGTTATAACTAATGAAGCATTCTTCCGCTTTCATTCATTTCCTTCATAAGGATATAAGTAGTAAATGCGGAAATTAAGACGACAAAAAAAATCGACCGTTCAAGTATGCAAAAGGTTACGAGAAGAGTAACAGGTATATATTGAATTATGGATACAGAAATGATACAATCCTATTTAGTTTTAGTTGTACCAAATACCAAATAAGAGTTTCCTAGAGAGGATTGGTAAGAAATCAAGGCGGAGCGACCTCACAATAAACTACTAATCTAAAAACAAAAAGAGGGGGATATGGCGAAATTGGTAGACGCTACGGACTTAATTGGATTGAGCCTTGGTATGGAAACCTACTAAGTGATAATTTTCAAATTCAGAGAAACCCTGGAATTAATAAAAAGGGCAATCCTGAGCCAAATCCTATTTTTCGAAAAAGCAAAAAGTAAAGGCTTAGAAAGAAAAAAAGGATAGGTGCAGAGACTCAACGGAAGCTGTTCTAACAAATGGGGTTGATTGCGTTGGTAAAGAAACCTTTCTACCAAAAATTCCAAAAGGATGAAGAAGAGGGTTATATACAGACTGTATCAAATGATTCACCCACAGCCTGTAGATCTTTTCACGAACGGATTAATCGGACGAGAATAAAGAGAGAGTCCCGTTCTGCATGTCAATGCCGACAACAATGAAATTTATAGTAAGAGGAAAATCCGTCGACTTTAAAAATCGTG